TGTCAATCGAAATAAAAAAATAAAGGGTATGGATAAATGGAAGGATGAGAGAAAGAAAGAAAAAGAATATTGATGATATATAATTCCAATATGTAAGGTCTCTGAGTCATCTCAGAAAAAAGCTGTGTAATAAAGCATCAATACGGATCCATCATTAAATGGATCTACTCATCGAACAAAAAATAAAGAGCTTCGAGCCAATAAAGACTAAGAATATTGACTCAAGAACTAATAGCTCCATTGTAGAATTCAGACCTAACCATTAAGTAAGAAGCGATGGGAACGATGGAACCTGTGAATTCAAAAGATTCTAGTGAAAATGAATTCGAATGATTCATTGATCGGGATGGCGGAACCGACCAGAGACCAATTCATCTATTCGGAAAAGTTATGAACTAATGATAGAACTGAAATAGAAATTGAAAGAGTAAATATTCGCCCGCGAAAACTTTATTTTCTTGGATTGCTAAATGTGGGTCAATCCAATACGATAAAGAGTAAAACAAAAGAAATATTCGTTTTAAGATTCTAAAAACCATACCATATATATAAATATAAGAAAAAAATAGTTATTTAATATATTTAGTTATCTATACAAACAAGATATACAAATTAATAATAGATTTGATCTAGATTAAATGAAATCCATGATTCAGTATTTATTAAATACATGTATATCTTAATTCAAATTATATTATATCTGAATTGAATTCAAAATCTTTAATTTGAATTCATTTTATTCGCGAGGAGCTGGATGAGAAGAAACTCTCACGTCCGGTTCTGTAGTAGAGATGGAATTCAAAACAAACCATCAACTATAACCCCAAAAGAACCAGATTCCGTAAACAACATAGAGGAAGAATGAAGGGAATATCTTATCGAGGTAATGATATTTGTTTTGGTAAATACGCTCTTCAGGCACTTGAACCCGCTTGGATCACATCTAGACAAATAGAAGCAGGTCGACGAGCAATGACACGAAATGCACGTCGCGGTGGAAAAATATGGGTCCGTATATTTCCAGATAAACCAGTTACAGTAAGACCCGCAGAAACACGTATGGGTTCAGGTAAAGGCTCTCCCGAATATTGGGTAGCTGTTGTTAAACCAGGTCGAATCCTTTATGAAATGGGTGGAGTAACAGAAAATATAGCTAGAAGGGCTATTTCAATAGCAGCGTCCAAAATGCCTATACGAGCTCAATTCATCATTTCGGGATAAAAAAGAAATAGGCCTTGGGTAAAAAAAAATAGCGGGTGCAGGTTTCTTTTTTTGGACAAACAATATTTCTTTTTTTCTTCGACCTTTGTATTCTAAAAAACAGATAAAAAAAATGATATGATTCAACCTCAGACCCATTTGAATGTAGCAGATAACAGCGGGGCTCGAGAATTGATGTGTATTCGAATCATAGGAGCTAGCAATCGTCGATATGCTCATATTGGTGACGTTATTGTTGCTGTGATCAAAGACGCAGTCCCAAACATGCCTCTAGAAAGATCAGAAGTGGTTAGAGCTGTAATTGTCCGTACTTGTAAAGAACTTAAACGTGACAACGGTATGATAATACGATATGATGACAATGCTGCAGTTGTGATTGATCAAGAAGGAAATCCAAAAGGAACTCGAGTTTTTGGTGCGATTGCCCGAGAATTGAGACAGTTCAATTTTACTAAAATAGTTTCATTAGCTCCCGAGGTATTATAAAATGAGACCACGATATGGTTATATTATAGTAGGGTATTTAAAAGAAATAGATTAAGATTAATTTAGTATATTTTGTCTCACGTATATACCTTTCAAAATTAATATTCATAAACAAATACGTAAAAACGTAAAAAAAAAAAAGAAAAACATGTTGACTATATCCAAATTTGGAGGAACCAATAATTTTAATTAATCATGGGTAGTGATACTATTGCTGACATAATAACCTCTATACGAAATGCCGATACGTATAGAAAAAGCGTGGTTCGAGTAGCATCTACTAATATCAGCCAAAGTATTGTTAAAATACTTTTACGAGAGGGTTTTATCGAAAACGTGAGAAAACATCGAGAAAACAACAAATATTTTTTGGTTTTAACCCTACGACATAGAAGGAATAGGAAAAGGCCTTATATAAATCTTTTAAATTTAAAACGGGTCAGTCGGCCGGGTCTACGAATCTATTCTAACTATCAAAGAATTCCTAGAATTTTAGGTGGGATGGGGGTTGTAATTCTTTCTACCTCTCGGGGTATAATGACAGACCGAGAGGCTCGACTAGAAAGAATAGGCGGAGAAATTTTGTGTTATATATGGTAATCCTTCTAATATCCCAATTGAATACGAAACTTCTTATTTGTGAAAAAGAAAAGAGAAGGGGCGGGTTGTCTAATAGGGTTCTTCCTCCACTAGTTGATACTTCAAGGGGGTTTTACCTGGAATGAAAGAACAAAAATGGATTCATGAAGGTTTAATTACTGAATCGCTTCCCAACGGCATGTTCCGGGTTCGT